TTCTCATAGCTTTTTTTATGAATGTAATATAATGAGCCTATCCTCTCTTCTTTATTTTTATTTATTCATAGTTCAAAAAAAAACGAATCTAATGCAAAACAAAATACTTGGAGGACTCTTCTGACAAAATCAAAAATATGTAATTGTCAGCAAAGTTGTTTCTTTTTTTTCTTCTGTTCAAATCCAAAAAATTATTCTTACTTATAAGGCATAGGTCGTCGATTCAGCATTGGATAAAAGAGGGAAAATGCCCTTTTTAAAAATAAATGGTTCAAATAATTTTATCGAGATGAGTGTTCTATATCGATAAAATATTCATTTTAACACCATCTAGATATTAACATAGTGGTAGAAAGAATACCATGCTGCGTTTAGACTTCAAACGGTTTGCTTTAACCATCTTAACAGCCCCACATTATTGGTTGCTAGAGAATCAAAGTAGATTTACCAATTAATCACGAAATGTTGTGGTTCTTACATATAATTTTTTAAGAAGTAATTCGCGAGATCATGCACCTTTCTTTCCTAGTTATAACGGAAAGGGGTACAGCTGATTGGATCCAGCCCATTTTTGAAATAAACAACTCACACACACTCCCTTTCCAAAAAAGATCAATACACCAATCACTACACTTAGATTTATTGGATTTGTTGCTAAAATATCGGTATTAAATCCGAAACTCCCGGCAGATGGCCAGTGGCCCAAAGAAACGAAAGAATCGGTTTCACTTTTCATATAATCAATCTCCTCTTATAAATAGACTAAAAAATCGACCCGAGTTCTTTTTATTTCTATCACTTTACCCCTCTTTTTTATTTATTCTTTTTTTTTTTTTGAAATCGAGTCAAAAAATATTCGAATTATGTTATTAAAGTATGAACCCCCCCTTGATTGTTGCAACACTCCATAAAAGAGTTTTCCCTGGACCACGAACGGGAAGGATGAAAGCGAGTCGGTATGCTAATTCCTCATCTGCAAATCAACCCTTCCCGTAGCTTATTTTCTCAACGAATAAAGAATTGTAGAAGTGAAATCGTGATCTAATTTGAAAAAGCAAACGACAAGGCCACGGCAATAAAATAGGAAAAAATTTGTATTTTTCCTATTTCTAAGATTAAACAAAAGGATTCGCAAATAAAAGTGCTAATGCTACAACCAATCCATAAATCGTTAAAGCTTCCATAAAAGCTAGACTAAGCAATAGAGTACCTCGTATTTTTCCCTCTGCCTCGGGCTGTCTCGCGATACCCTCTACGGCTTGACCCGCAGCAGTCCCTTGGCCAACTCCAGGTCCAATAGAAGCAAGCCCTACAGCCAATCCAGCAGCAATAACGGAAGCAGCAGAAACCAGTGGATTCATGATAAGTTCCTCGTACCAACAAAAAGAAATGGTTAATGATACAATCAACCAATGAATTATGACTTAATTATTCCATCATATAGGATTCATCCAGTCTAAGTAATTAAGAACTTCGAATTTAAGTAAGAATATTATTGAATAATGAATCATCAGAACTACTTCAATATCTCTTTTTTCGTTTCTATCCACAGAGTTTTTGTGAATCCATAGAACTTTAATTCTTCTATTTTTTGGTTCCGAACTGTTAGTGCAATTTTTCCATTTTTTCTCGATTTCATCTCTTTATTCAGCCAATTCATAGCCACAACGATACGAAAGGACTTCTATTGGAACCCACACTATAACTATAATAGTAGGGCAAATGAAATCTATCTTTAGTTCATATATAAATAGTCAATATCTAATATCACATATACATGTCTTTGTTCCATAATGTAAACCATTAGATTCAATCAGATTCGAGAATCAATCTAGTTTTTAGGAATCCCCTTTTTTAGAAATTTTTTATACTTTCCGGTTTCTTTATCAGTATTCTAACCGAATACAATCGAAGTGGACTAAAGTAAATCGATTAGTACGAATTATTGCATAGAAATATCATATAATTATTTGATTGATCTAAGTTCATGCAATTTATTATTTATTAATATTTTCTTTTGGTCAATTGTTGAATAAAATCAACTGTAAAGTAGAATAGTTTCTCCTGTTTTTTATTTAATCACACGTGGTAAACATATATCTGATATATCTTATTCAAATTCTTATTTGAATAAGAAGATTGCTTGACCAATATAATAGAAAATGAATATTAGTCGAGGAAAGGTAGGATTTTAAGTAGACGAAAGGATAATTTTAGGAAAAAGATCTTTTAGATCTCTTTCCTTTTTTTTTACAACTCTCTAATATCGTAATTTTTGATTTTTTTGTTCCTATTGCTTTCTATCGTATCTAGAGTCTTGTCTATTTCTATTCCTTAAGTAAATCATCTTAAACCACGCATAGATTGCTTTGCGCTAAGCTAAAAAAAAAGACTATTTCAATGATGGCCTTCCATGGATTCACCTATATAAGCCGCGGCCAAAGTTGCAAAAATAAGAGCTTGAATACCACTTGTAAATAATCCAAGGAACATCACAGGG